TTCTAGTTATTGACACGGTACCAAATAACGAAGATTCGAGATACAATTAAATATTTGTGACTAATCCTTCGCGCCCTTTTTTCTCTTTTTTCCCTTTTAGAATAAGAGGGAGGAAAGAGAAAAAAAGAAAAGGTGGATTCAACAGCTTCGAGACTTGGGTTCAAGTTTGAATTAAATAAATTATTAAATAGGGATGGAGGTAGAATAAACAAGGTTGGGTCTAGATCTAGGACAAGACTCTTATACAAGGTACTTAAATGTAAATGAAATACTGTGATTTGAAATAAAGTTTATAAATCATTCTCTTTTTTTTTTAGTATATTGCAGCGAAATTTTTCATAATTGTATTTCAAGTTAGTAACTTCTATTTTTTCCTTCCCTTCTTCTTCTTCTTCGTTTCGGATCAAAAATAGAAGAGTTGAGTAAATCAAAAATCCAAGGGGGGTTCATGGCCAAGGGGAAAGATGTCCGAATAACGGTTATTTTGGAATGTACCTGTTGTGTTCGAAACGGTGTTAATAAGGTATCAACGGGTATTTCCAGATATATTACTGAAAAGAATCGTCACAACACGCCTAATCGATTGGAATTGAGAAAATTCTGTCCATTTTGTTACAAACATACGATTCATGAGGAGATAAAGAAATAGATCTAATCGAGCACACGTATGTAACCCTTCGAAGGAAGGGGAAAAATGACATTATATATAGAACATAGTTAAATATTCTATATATAACATATAACATAATTAAATATAAACAAACCAAATCCTATTTATTCTAATTCATTTTAGATCCGACCGAAATAGGATTTTCGGGATAAGGAATAAACTAAACAAACCATGGATAAATCCAAGCGACCTTTTCTTAAATCCAAGCGATCTTTTCGTAGGCGTTTGCCCCCGATCCAATCGGGGGATCGAATTGATTATAGAAACATGAGTTTAATTAGTCGATTTATTAGCGAACAAGGAAAAATATTATCTAGACGGGTGAATAGATTGACCTTGAAACAACAACGATTAATTACTATTGCTATAAAACAAGCTCGTATTTTATCTTTGTTACCTTTTCTTAATAATGAGAAACAATTTGAAAGAACCGAGTCGACCGCCAGAACTGCGGGTCTTCGAGCCAGAAATAAGAAATAAATAGGCTTACTCTTTCTTCACTTGAATAAAAATTAAAATCCGAACTCAAACGCAGATTGATGTTTTGTTCGAAAAATATGAAAAATGCAGATTTAATTATCGTGTCGTAAGAAAAAAAAAGAATCGGGTAAGAATAAATCTTTTTTTGAGTGTGTTCATTTGTTTTTACTAATTTTTTATCATATTCATTTTGACTCTACCCTCCCGGAGTTCATTCTCCGGGGAACTCCGTTTAAATTATTCCGGTGGATTCTTTCCAATCTACTTCTTTTATGATCTCATTGGAAATCATATAAAGACAATTTTTATTTGATATAGCTATTTGTGCAAGTATTTTACGATTAAGAAGCACCTGCTTCTTATATAGGTCGTGTATTAATCTACTATAACTATAGGATACCCCTATTTCACGAATTACTGCGTTTATTCGAGTGATCCACAAACGGCGAAAATTTCTCTTTTGCTTATCCCTATCCCGATGAGACGAAACCAAAGCTCTTATTTTCTGTTGAGTAATTGTTCGAGTAAGTCTTGAATGAGCCCCTCGAAAGCTTGATGCAAATAAACGAATTTTTGTTCTACGTCTCCGAGCTATATTTCCCCGTCTAATTCTGGTCATTGAATAAATGAAACTTTGACGAATAACTAATAGATTTCCTTTCTTTCAGTTATTCTTTTTCCCTTTCCTAGTCTATTAATAACAAAGCTTTTTTCCAATGTATAAACTAAAAATTCCAATGGCTTTGGCTACTATAACCTTCCCGACCACTATTTTTATTTTTTCTAGGCATTTCACTTCGAAATAAGAAATTTTATTTTACTAGGTATCAAAATATAATAAATAAAAAATAGAAATGGATAAAGAAATAGCGGCTTCCTTCGTTTCTATGATTACTTCTTAAACGGTGAGGTTTTCTCTATACACCGGAGCCTTTACTTCATTTAATCAATGTTATTGGTAACTTGTATAGTTCACATTCTTTGGCTCTACCCATGAATTATCCAGTAATAAGTCTTTCACGATTAGATCTACTTACACAGTAACGGTATTTAATTATGAAAGTTGGCTGGGTAGCTAACCCTGTTAGTCCGTTCTTGCAAGAGGGGGCCTAAGTTTTCTGTTTTTAAGTAAGATTTTCTCCGCTTAATGGATAACCATTTGCTACCAATGGAGAATTGCTTCTCATCTTAAATTGAGATGATTGGATTTGCACCAATGGAAACCATAAATTTCATACACAATAGAATGGATAGATTCTCTTTTTTTTTTAGATACTGAATTGAATGGATTTCTTTTTCTATTCTATCCTATTCGCCGGTACTGATCATTGATACTAGAAAAAGTTTTCT